ACATAGATCTTTTTCTTTTTAGTCACGATTTAATTATATTTGTTCAATAGACTGTTGTCAAGATAAATGTTCAGAAAAGAATATAATACAAAAAGGGCAACAAATTGCATTCGAAATTACTAAGAAAAAAAGAAGGACTTGTGTTGGATTGGCACTACACGGATTAACTACATATCTAAATATAGATAAATAAAAACTAAATGGAAATAGCAAAGACAAAGATGAAAAAAAAATAAAAATATACTGGGATTAATTAATCAATAAAATAATAAGTTGACAAAGCAAGTTTAATCTCGTCTTTTAGAACTCCAACCAAAACCATCCAATTAAAGTTACAGGGAATATCAAAATTTTCGATTTATAAGATCCAAGTTCTTGAGCTATTCTATTCATTTGAAGATTTTTCTATCAATACATATACATACAAGGTATTTTCTTTCTTATCATGGGATTTTATAGGAACAAAAAAATAGGTTCTGATTAGAGTAAGACTAAGAAAACGAATAGATCCGAGTCATACCCATACTCTTTTTTTGTATTATTTCTTTAATTTCGATTGATTAAGAAAAAGTTCCCTAAATACATCTGCCTTCTTTGAAATATCATGAACAGTTCCTGTCGGTTGAGCCCCCTTTTCAAGGAAATAGAGAAGAGCAGGAACGTTTAACTGGGTTTGATTTCTTATCGGATCATAAAAACCCACTTTACGAAGATCTCTTCCTTCTCTTCGGGCTCGAACATCAATTGCAACAATTCGATAAACAGCTCATTGGGATAGATATAAGACCCCCCCTAGAACCGTATAAGAAGTTTTCCCTTCGTACGGCTCAAGAAAAAATGATTCGAAATTCTATATTCTATAATTTAATTTGAATGCCAAGTAGATCCCTAAAATCATTAAACAAATAGAATCAAAATAGCGCCCTTTCTTGTTTCGAAAAAAAAAAAAAAAAAAAAGGCATTCGTCCTCATAACTCAAGTTCGATAACTCTCAAATAGTTCAAAGAATGACCTTAGGCATTTTCGTTATTGAGCGGTCTCTAACCTCTTTCTGTCCCGTTTAGAAGTTTTTTATTCCTCTCTCTAGTTATTAACTAGTTATTAAGACAATTGAAAAAAGTCTTTCCTTGTTCCACGATCTTTTATCTTTGTTTTGAATCCTTAGGTTTAGACATTACTTCGGTGATCCTTAATCATTTCAAAATGGCAGCAACATACCCTTTTTTTAGGCTTTCTTATATCAAAGAATCAAATCCAGTCGAATGCTTGATTTCCGCTTTATCCACTTTGAATCAAAAGAGTTTTAACAACTCGAAAAACGGGTTTGAAACGTGCTCGAATTTGATCCTTTTGATTTGAAGATACACTTACGAAGTTGTTCCAACTTAGTCATTGGCACTCACCCTAGATCCCTGCCCCTGAGAAATCAATCAATACTTTAGACTTTAGACTCGAGCTACATCATATTATGGACTATTTGAATTACAATCGAGAGTAATAGAACAGACCAAAAGATGTCGAGCCAAGGGCACTTTCATTGCTATCTAAAATGACGGATGTAAGAAATCCACAGCTGATCATGTCCTTCAAGTCGCACGTTGCTTTCTACCACATCGTTTCAAACGAAGTTTTACCATAACATCCTATAGTTTAGAAATGAAATCATGAGTAGTCATTGGTTTGGGCAGTATTCTGTATATAGGCATTTATTTTACGTATATATGGGTGCGTAGCGAAATTCGTTTCTAAGAACGTCCGCACGAAGAATTCAACTTACATCCCCTATTTAACTCCCAAATTGTATTGTATAAAAATCGAAATAACATGAATAAACGAGTTCTTTTTAACGAATCCACAGTTTTGAGTTCCGAGAACTAACAGGAAATCATAGAAAATTTGGAAAATACATTTATTACTTCTACATCAGTATTTGACTAAAGTATTTTAACCTATCCTAAGATAGAAAAACCCACCGTTCTTTCATTCTTGTCTACTTCAACTAACGATAGGTTAAGGAAAAGGGTTAAATAAAAAAACAAAAAAATTCCAGTTTTTTATGAAGTGAAAAAAAAAGCGATATCTGTGGAAAATTTTTCTTTTTTATTGCTTTATCTGATTAACGCAATAGGAATCGAACGAGTAAAGGATTTCCGTATCGATTTGCTAAGTTAAACAAGCGTCACCTTAATAATTTAATTATGGATTAACTATTTCAATTAAACCATTGTTACTGAAATAGAACAATCCATGGAAGTCCCCACTTGAAAGTAAATTTTATAGAATCTTTCCATAAAGTGACTCGAATATACGAATAACCTCTTCTCAAAATTGTTATCTAGATTTACAATTATTAATTCATTTTTGAAATTAGAGCAAAAAGGGAAATACCTAAAAAAGCGGGTTCAAAGGAAAAAGGCATCTGTTACGGATCTAATTTACTTGACCTTTTATTAATGAGATTTGGCGAACATATAAAGGTATTAAAACGGATACTTTTCGTTATGGATATCATGAAGCATAAATAAAAAGCAGACCTTTTGCAGATTTCTGAAATGAAATATCTGAGCTAGCCTAGGTAGAAAGTATAAAAAAGGATTCGGATTAAGTTTCTTGTTCTTAGCTTTTATTTTACCCTACTAGAGTCTTGTCTGAAGAGACGTAATACCCTTGAATGAAGTCAATTACTAAATACCTTTTGTGTAGATTTTGTGTAGAATTGCAAATTTCTTACTAATTCTAATTATAAGTACTTACCTTCACTATGAATATGAAAGAGCATGTTCCTACGATGAAAGGGTTGGACGACTTCTTTTTTTTATTAAAACTAGTGTGATCTATCTTCGTTATCCCTGCCCGAAAAATATATATACATATCTCAATTGAGTTTGTAAAAAAGATATGGTTCAGACTCAAATCAGTAGTAGTAAAAAGTCAAAAGAAGAATCAACTTCTATCCAATACGCTAGCCTTTTGAAAAAAAAAATTTTATTTTATTCGCATATAATCCATATCTTCTGGGACGGAAGGATTCGAACCTCCGGATAGCGGGACCAAAACCCGTTGCCTTACCACTTGGCCACGCCCCACTTCGATTTATATTCTTCACTAATAAACACTACTGTTCGTAGTAGTGGTTCGTCAATTCCATCCAAAATTTCTAATAATTTTGAACAGGCATCGATATAGAATTATATAAAAATGGATTGATCATTACATCGAATTTAATTAAGATATAAGCTATTGTATGAAATTTGAATTTCTTCTATTTTGAATTGAAAATCGAAGGATTTTTGGTTGGGTAAGTTCAAATAAAAAGAAGGGTTTTTGAGTCTATTTTACTTTCTTCACTTTCCCTTATATCAATAACTCAATCAAAAAGCAATTATCTCCAAGAACAATAAATGTTATGCTTAATATCTTCAGTTTGAGCGGTATCTGTCTTAATTCTGACCTTTATTCGATTCATTTTTTATTTGCCAAATTACCCGAGGCCTACGCCTTTTTAAATCCAATTGTCGATCTTATGCCAGTTATACCTCTACTATTTTTTCTCTTAGCCTTTGTTTGGCAAGCTGCTGTAAGCTTTCGCTGAGATATTTAATGCTGTTCGAGAAAAAACTATCCTAGAAAACTGCATGTTTTCTTCAATAAAAAAATTCGAATAATTGATAAGATCCGATAGGGCTGATCTCTTGGTGCAGAAAAAGTTGCGCTAAATCTGGATCACCTCATTTCTTCATTCTGACCCTTTTTTCCAATGAAAAACTCTAGTGGGTTACCCAACAATTTACTAGAATTTTGTTTTGGAGATGAAAGACACTTTTAAAAGTCTTCTTCCAAAATATTAGAATTGAATTTTTTAAAATTCAGCTTTTAAAAACAGCTGAATTTCTTCGTATCAAAAAAGTTAGGATATGTGGTATAAAAACGGAGAATCTATTCTCTTTTTACAAAAAAAATGATATTGGAGATTGTGTAATGCTTACTCTCAAACTCTTCGTTTACACAGTAGTTATATTCTTTGTTTCTCTCTTCATCTTCGGATTCCTATCTAATGATCCAGGACGTAATCCTGGACGAGAAGAATAAAAAAATAGGAGAAGACTTTTTCCGTTCTTTTGCTTTATGATTTGCTTAGCATTTTTTCGATTTACTCCTTTAACTAGGAATTTTACTATAAAAAAAGGGTTTACTTTCCGATAAATATTATATTTATTATTTATTAACGAAAATGAAAAGATAAATTCAACGGAAACGGAAAGAGAGGGATTCGAACCCTCGGTACGAATCGCTCGTACAACGGATTAGCAATCCGACGCTTTAGTCCACTCAGCCATCTCTCCAATTGAAAAAGAATAAGTACTATGTTACATTACTTAACATGTATAAGGTAAGGATTGAAAAGATTTTTTCTTCGTTATTTTTCCTTTATTATATAGATCTAAATATAAAGAAAGTTTAACCGAAATCCCACCCTTTTTTTTGATAAAGAAAGTAAGAGTAAGGGCTTTGTGATTCCCACGGCCTGGCCGGGTTAGTACCTAGCCGGGCCTTTTTTTCTTTTAAAAATACTTTAGCCTAAACGGGACTATTCGCGTTTTTTACTAGATACTAGATATAGTTGGAACTACTTCCTAAAATTTAAAAGATCCTACCTTCTTTTGTTTGATAAATGCTTTACGTGAAAAAAAGGGGGTTCCATTTTTTAATCGGGGATTCTTAGATCAGGTATTTTTAGGTTATAACTTCAGTTATTTTTTCGAACCCTAATCGGTCCAAACCCCTCCAGCAAAAAAAGATCATTCGAATCCCCTTTTATTTTTTTTATTAAATTTAAATAAAAATAAATAAAAATTATATTAATAATTAGAGTCACCTGACAAAAGGCAGAAACACTCTAAGTTTCATGATTTTTACGGATACTGTTAGAATGATTTGTTGTTCGACAAAAACCCATTTCTATACAATAATGACATTGTAGCGGGTATAGTTTAGTGGTA